TCGCTATCAACTGCTTGACCTAAAAAAAGTAATCTTTCTCGATAAAGTCGGTTGATTAGGGTAGAAGTGTATCCCTCAGAAACCGTACATGCACCTTTTGATGCATACGGTTCAAAAAAATTGCGAAAACAAAAAAAGAATCAATGTATAGATTCCAGTCCTCTTTCTTTTCTCACTTTTCTCATAACAGGTTCTTTTTGACCTCTAACAAAAGGGTTTTTCTTCTTCAATAAACACGAGTTTTGACTCCTTTATTTTTTTATTTTATTTAATAAAGTAAATAGAATAAAAAAGTCACTAAACTCATCGAATTAACTTCTCATTGATGTATTGTTTCATCGAGATTTAATCCAAATCACGATGGTATTTTTTTGTTCCTGAGTGGGTCTCTTTCATCTTTTTAGGTTTATGCTCTACTCCGGGTAAAGATTTGCCCGATTTTGATTTGCACATATAGGACAAATGCCCCCTTACCATTTCTTTTTGTTATGACTTTCTGCTTTTTTTTTTTTCAATTTTTTTTTCACACCTTCCACGTATTTATTAACATTAACTCGCTTGACAAAGAAGCCAAATCGGAATCATTTATGATAGAACTAGTAATCATAGATATATTACCAATCAAATTGGGTTTTTCTAAACGGAGCCTGGATACTTCATTTTTTAGTTTTTTAGTCCAACCAAGCCAACCATAAATTATTCGAAGTAATATTAATCCCCCCAAAATAGATCTAATTGCACTTCACGCTCCAAATTTTTGATGATTCAATGAATCTTTCTTGGTTGGGCGAAACAGAGGATATCTCCATCCGGGAAGAAAACGGGGAAATCCCATACGACCCAAGATGTCTGACAAGTCGCACTATACGTCAACCCAAGATGCATCTTCCTCTCCAGGACTTCGGAAAGGGACTTTTGGAACACCAATAGGCATTAAATGAAAGAAAAAAGAACTAAGTACTGTATTTCACTTTGATGTAGAAACGTAAGAATATGATTTTATTGTCTTTATAATATATATTGGCTTTTATCGTATTTATTTTATCCATGGATTAGAAAAAGTCATAAAGAAAAACAGGATGAATAAAGTCAAATTATTATGAATAAGGCGATGAAATGAATAAGTATGTACGCATTCGCTCATAGAAAATGGTATCAACCCCCATTGCGTATTGGTACTTATCGAGTATAGAATAAATCTGCTTCTCTTTATTCCTACGAACAAAATTGTTCCATTATTTTATTACCAACAGAATAGAACAAATATTAACCCCTGTTCTGAAATAATCAATTCACTGAACAAGGGAGGTCCATAGGATAGTCATAGTAGAGTCTTTTCCAATGCAATAAAGTTACGTAGTGTCTATTTATCTTTGATAAAGGGGTATTTCCATGGGTTTGCCTTGGTATCGTGTTCATACCGTTGTATTGAATGATCCCGGCCGGTTGCTTTCTGTTCATATAATGCATACAGCTCTGGTTGCTGGTTGGGCCGGTTCGATGGCTCTGTATGAATTAGCAGTTTTTGATCCTTCTGACCCCGTTCTTGATCCAATGTGGAGACAGGGTATGTTTGTTATACCCTTCATGACTCGTTTAGGAATTACCAATTCATGGGGTGGTTGGAGTATCACAGGGGGAACTGTAACGAATCCGGGTATTTGGAGTTACGAGGGTGTAGCTGGGGCACATATTGTGTTTTCTGGTTTATGCTTTTTGGCAGCCATCTGGCATTGGGTATATTGGGATTTAGAAATATTTTGCGATGAACGTACAGGAAAACCTTCTTTGGATTTGCCCAAGATCTTTGGAATTCATTTATTTCTTTCAGGAGTGGCTTGCTTTGGTTTTGGTGCATTTCATGTAACAGGCTTGTATGGTCCTGGAATATGGGTGTCCGATCCTTATGGACTAACGGGAAAAGTACAACCTGTAAATCCAGCATGGGGCGTGGAAGGTTTTGATCCTTTTGTTCCGGGCGGAATAGCTTCTCATCACATTGCAGCAGGGACATTGGGCATATTAGCGGGGTTATTCCATCTTAGCGTCCGCCCGCCACAACGTCTATACAAAGGATTGCGTATGGGAAATATTGAAACCGTTCTTTCCAGCAGTATCGCTGCTGTCTTTTTTGCGGCTTTTGTTGTTGCTGGAACTATGTGGTATGGTTCAGCAACTACTCCGATCGAATTATTTGGGCCCACTCGTTATCAATGGGATCAGGGGTACTTTCAGCAAGAGATATATCGAAGAGTTAGTGCTGGGCTAGCCCAGAATCAAAGTTTATCAGAAGCCTGGTCTAAAATTCCTGAAAAATTAGCTTTTTATGATTACATCGGAAATAATCCGGCGAAAGGAGGATTATTCAGGGCGGGCTCGATGGATAACGGGGATGGAATAGCGGTTGGATGGTTAGGACACCCCATCTTTCGAGATAAAGAAGGACGGGAACTTTTTGTACGTCGTATGCCCACTTTTTTTGAAACATTTCCAGTCGTTT